ACAGAAAGAAAAAAATTCCACGATCGAACTCCCAAAATAGAATAAGCTGGAAATTTGAGTTCTAACTGATTGATTTTTTATTCAAAAAAGCTAGGACTTTATGATTCTTATAAATTTAATTCATTGAAATTCCATCCAATAAAACGGAAGAATTATAAATCTCCAAAATAATAGATAGAAATACCGCAAATAGAGCCATTGCGACACCCATCAATGGAGTCGTTCCCCACCCCGGAGCTACTTTACCATATTCGGAATTCAATGGTTTTAATAAACTCCCTACAGTAGTTTGCCTTGGACCCGATCTAGAGCTGTTCTCAACAGTTTGTGTAGCCATAAATTCTATTCTATTCATTGAGATCTGTTGACTTTGTATACGATTCCGTTGTAAATAAACGATCTTATGATAGATACGTTGGGGTCTTGAAATTATATAATCATAATGGAAACTGCAACCCTAGTCGCCATTTTTATATCTGGTTTACTTGTAAGTTTTACCGGGTACGCCTTATATACCGCTTTTGGGCAACCTTCTCAACAACTAAGAGATCCATTCGAGGAACACGGGGACTAGTTGAACTAATAAGCCTCCCAATGCTGGGAGGCTCGTTACTTCAATTGAGATAATGAAAAATCATTTTACTTTTTAGTTGGAACTTTAGGTGGTTCTCGAAAAAAAATAGCGAAAAAAATTATCCCTAGAGTCGATACTAAAAGGAATGTATAAACCAATGCTTCCATAAATTTGATCGTGGTTTACAATTATAGCTTTCCTACTTGTTCGTTTTTTTTTCATTTGATTTTTTTTTCATTTGATTTTTGGGAGTCATCTCGAAAGAGCAAGAATCAAAAAAGCGTTGATTCAAATTAACTCCGGTACTCTATGTAAAATGCCCCCCAAAAGAAAATAGAGGGGAAAGATGCGGAAGTGGTCTTGTATCAGACTGCCTGTCTTTTTGTAGTTGGATCCCCAAGTTTTTGGAATGCTCCAAACTCTACTTGAGCATCCAAATCTGGGTCAATGCCGGCAAAAACATCTCTGAACAAGGTTCTCGCACCATGCCAAATGTGTCCGAAGAAGAAGAGCAAAGCAAACGAGGTATGTCCAAAAGTAAACCAACCCCTTGGACTGCTACGAAAAACACCATCGGATTTTAAAGTCGCACGATCCAATTCAAAAATTTCACCCAATTGAGCACGTCTAGCATATTTTTTCACAGTAGCAGGATCACTATAAGTCACTCCATTGAGTTCGCCACCATAGAACTCAACGGTTACACCTACTTGTTCAACACTATACTTGGATTCTGCCCTTCTAAAAGGAACATCAGCTCTAACAATCCCGTCGCCGTCTACCAAAACGACAGGAAATGTTTCAAAAAAGGTGGGCATGCGACGTACAAAAAGCTCACGCCCTTCTTTATCTCTAAAGATAGGGTGTCCTAACCATCCTACCGCTATTCCATCTCCGTTATCCATTGAGCCTGCCCTGAATAATCCTCCTTTTGCCGGATTATTGCCGATATAATCATAAAAAGCTAATTTTTCGGGAATTTTAGACCAGACTTCTGATAAACTTCGATTTTCGGCTAGCCCGGCGCTAACTCTTCGATATATCTCTTGCTGGAAATAACCCTGATCCCATTGATAACGAGTGGGACCAAACAATTCGATGGGAGTAGTTGCTGAACCATACCACATAGTTCCAGCAACTACAAAAGCTGCAAAAAAGACAGCCGCGATACTACTGGAGAGTACAGTTTCAATATTTCCCATACGTAATCCTTTGTATAGACGTTGCGGTGGTCGAACGCTAAGATGGAATAGACCCGCTAATATGCCCAGTGTACCTGCTGCAATATGATGAGAAGCTATTCCTCCCGGAACAAAAGGATCAAAACCTTCCACGCCCCACGATGGATTTACAGGTTGTACTCTTCCCGTTAGTCCATAAGGATCGGACACCCATATTCCAGGACCGTACAGACCTGTTACATGAAATGCACCAAAACCAAAGCAAGCCACCCCGGAGAGAAATAAATGAATTCCAAAGATCTTGGGCAAATCCAAAGAGGGTTTTCCTGTACGTTCATCAGAAAATATTTCTAGATCCCAATAGACCCAATGCCAGATGGCTGCCAAAAAGCATAAGCCAGAAAACACAATATGCGCCCCAGCTACACCTTCGTAACTCCAAATCCCCGGATTCGTTACAGTTCCTCCTGTGATACTCCAACCCCCCCATGAATTGGTTATTCCTAAACGAGTCATGAAGGGTATAACGAACATACCCTGTCTCCACATCGGATCAAGAATAGGGTCAGAAGGATCAAAAACGGCTAATTCATACAGAGCCATCGAGCCCGCCCAACCTGCAACCAGAGCTGTATGCATTATATGAACGGAAAGCAACCGACCAGGATCATTTAATACAACGGTATGAACACGATACCAAGGCAAACCCATGGAAAATACCCCTTTATCGAAGAAAAATAGACACTACGTAACTTTATTGCATTGGAAAATATTATACTATGACTATTCTATAGACTTCCCCCGTTCGGGGGATTATTTCCTAACACAGATTAGGTTAATATTGATTCTATATTCTATTCGTAATAATAGAATAATTCTATTCGTAAGAACAAAGAGAAACAGATTTATTCTATACTCAATAAGTACCAATATGCAATGGTGGATTGATACCATTTTCTATGAGTAAATGTGTCCATCCTTCATTTATCATTAATTTATCATTAGAAGGATCTATTCGTAAAAATTTTCTTTTATTTATTTTGTCTTTCTTTATAAAATTTTAGAATCTATGGAAAAAAGAAATATGATAAAGCCCATATTATAAAGACAATAACACTATATTGTTACGTTATTGTTACGTTTCCACATCAAAGTGAAATATAGTATTTAGTTTTTTTCTTTACAATCTATGCCTATTGGTGTTCCAAAAGTACCCTTCCGGAGTCCTGGAGAGGAAGATGCATCTTGGGTTGACGTATAGTGCGGCTTGTCAGATATATTTGGTCATGTGGGATTTCCCCATTATCTCCCCCGACCGAGATATCCTCCGTTTTGCCCAAGAAAGATAAATCGAATTATCGAAAAATTGGAGCGTGAAGTGCAATTAAATGCATTATTTGAGGGAATTGATAGAATAATTTATGGTTGGCTTTGGCTGGACGAAAAAATGAAGTATCCAGGCTCCGTTTAGAAAAAACCCAATTTGGTAATATATCTATGATTACTACGTGTATCATAAATGATTATTTGTAAAGTCCTAATAAAAAGAAACGGTGATGGGAAGATTTGTCCTATATGTGCAAATTCAAATAGGGTGGATCGTTACCCGGAGTAGAGCATAAATCTAAAAAGATGAAAGAGACCCATTCAGGAACAAGAAAATACCATCGTGATTTGGATTGAATTTCGATGAAAGAATACATCAATGAGAAGTTAATTTGATAAGTTTATTTACCCCCCCCTTTTTTATTTTGATATTATCAAAGAAGGAATCAAATTCTATCTTTATTGAAAAATCGAAGAAAAAGCCCTTTCATTAAAAAGTTAAAAAACCGAAAAAGAAAAGAAAGGGGATTGGAATCTATACATTGATTCTTTTCTTCGAAATTTTTTTGAACCGTATGCATCAAAAGGTGCATGTACGGTTCCTAAGGGATACAATTTTACCCCACTCAACCGACTTTATCGAGAAAGGTTACTTTTTTTAGGCCAAGAGGTTGATAGTGAGATCTCGAATCAACTTATTGGTCTTATGGTATATCTCAGTATTGAAGATGAGACCAAAGATCTGTATTTATTTCTAAACTCCCCTGGTGGATGGGTAATACCCGGAATAGCCATTTATGATACTATGCAATTTGTACGACCAGAGGTCCATACAATATGCATGGGATTGGCCGCGTCAATGGGATCTTTTATTCTGGTTGGAGGAGAAATTACCAAACGTCTAGCATTCCCTCACGCTTGGCGCCAATGAAGTTTTTTTAGTTGAGAGAAAAAATAAAACTATGCCTTCGCCATATGAATATTAAGTAATAATAGCATGGCACCTCGAATTCGATATGCAAAATTTTTGCATTTTTTTTTCAAAAGATTTGATTAGGTATCGAGAGAGTAGTATGGGATAAAGGATATTTCCGACTTTCTATTATCGACCGGAAGTCCAATTCAGCGTCACAAACTTGTTTGTTTTCCCACCCACGGACTCTTAACAGTATTTAAGTTATAAAAAAAGAGTACGAAAAAAAACCAAAAATTTTTTTGGTTGGATCAAAAAGAAACTTTGGGATTGCTGAATCAAAGACAAAAAAAGAATCCATTTTAAAATAGAAAGCAACGGAGCCATCATAGTATTTTTTAACTCCTCCAAAAACAAAAGAAGGGTGGCATTTTGATCAATTATCGAGCTGGGGCTGATAGATTCTATCTTTATCTTTCTTGAATGAGAAAGTTAGGGATCAATTTGATTATAGAGCCGTATGCACTGCATAAAAGATAATGCCCGTACGGTTGTTCAATTCTATCCTTTTTCCTATTATTCTTGAATCTTTCTTTTCTGTTTCTTTCATCACACCAGATAGAGAAACCTTCTATTATCAGGGTAATGATCCATCAACCTGCTAGTTCTTTTTATGAGGCACAAACGGGAGAATTTATCCTGGAAGCGGAAGAACTGCTGAAACTACGCGAAACCCTCACAAGGGTTTATGTACAAAGGACGGGCAAACCTTTATGGGTTGTATCTGAAGACATGGAAAGAGACGTTTTTATGTCAGCAACAGAAGCTCAAGCTTATGGAATTGTTGATCTTGTAGCAGTTGAATGAAAAAAATGGATTTTGTGCAAATCCGTGATTTGATATTTTATCTCCGAGTTTACTATTAACTAAATAACTAAAAAAAATCCGGTTAGGATCAATCTAAACCAGCCCATTATGTATATGACTCAACATGCCAACTATTAAACAACTTATTAGAAATACAAGACAGCCCATTCGAAATGTCACGAAATCCCCCGCTCTTCGGGGATGTCCTCAGCGCCGAGGAACATGTACTAGGGTGTATGTGCGACTCGTTTAGATCATGAGCTGGCACAAAAAAGGAAGAAAACCGCATGAATGATCAGTACCGGCGAATAGGATAGAATGGAAGAAGGAACTCCATTCACTATCTAAAAAAAAAAACCAAATCTACCCTTCTATTGTGTATAAAGTTTATGGTTTCCATTGGTGCAAACTCAACCACCTGAATTTAAGATGAGAAACAATTCTCCATTGGTAGCAAATGGTTATCCATTAAGCGGAAAAATCTTATTGAAATTCAAAAAAAAACAGAAAAATGAAGTTTTCGCTCGGGCAAAAACGGACTACGAGGGTCAGCTACCCAGCCAACTTTTATAATTAAATACCGTTACTGTATAGGTTGAGTCTCGTTGTGAAAGACCTGTTACTGGATAATTCATGGGTAGAGCCAAAGAGTGTGATGTGAACTATACAAGTTACCGATAACATTGATCAAATATTAAATGAAATAAGGACTCCGGTGTATAGAGAAGACCTCACCGTTTAAGAAGTAACCATAGAAACGAGGAAACCCACTATTTCTTTAATTCATTAAATTTCGATTTCTGTTTTTTTTTTTTTTACTAGGTTTTTGACACCTAGCAAAAGAAAATTTCTTATTTCTTTGATATTTCGCAGTAAAATACCTAAAAAAAGAGAAAATCGTGGTCGGGAAGGTTATAGTAGCCAAAGCCTTTGGAATTTGTATTTTATACATTGGCAAAATCCGTTTGGTTATTAGTTATTAATAGGCCAGGATGGGAAAAATAATAACTGAAAGAAAAAATCAATTCGTTATTTGTCAAAATTTTATTTATTCAATGACTAGAGTTAAACGCGGATATATAGCCCGCAAGCGTAGAACAAGAATTCGTTTATTTGCATCAAGTTTTCGAGGGTCTCATTCAAGACTTACTCGAACTATTACTCAACAGAAAATAAGAGCTTTGGTTTCGGCTCATCGAGATAGGGATAAGCAAAAGATAAATTTTCGTCGTTTGTGGATCACTCGGATAAACGCAGTAATTCGAGAAAAGGGAGTATTTTATAGTTATAGTAAATTAATACATGATCTATATAAGAGGCAGTTGCTTCTTAATCGTAAAATACTGGCCCAAATAGCTATATCAAATAGGAATTGTTTTTGTATGATTTCCAACGAAATCAGAGAAAAAATGGATTGGAAAGAATACACTGAAATAAATTAAATGGGGTTCCCCGGAGAATGAACTCCGGGAGGGTGCAGTTGCAGTCAAAATTACTACCAGAAATGCGCTAAAATAGTCAAAATGAATGAACACGTTGAATAAAAAAATCTTTTTTTTGTCTGATTCGTTTTTTTTTTACGACACAATAATCTGTATTCTAAGATTTGTCAAATAAAACACCAATCCATGTTTGAGTTCGGATTGGAATTCTAATTGAAGTGAACAAAAAAAGCCTATTTATTTCTGGTTCTAAGGCCAGTAGCTCTAGTGGTCGACTCGATTCTTTCAAATTGTTTCTCATTATTGAGAAAAGGTAACAAAGATAAAATACGAGCTTGTTTTATAGCAATAGTAATTAATCGTTGTTGTTTCAAAGTCAATCTATTCACTCGTCTAGATAATATTTTTCCCTGTTCACTAATAAATCGACTAATTAAACTCATGTTTCTATAATCAATTCGATCCCCCGATTGAATCGGGGGCAAACGCCTACGAAAAGATCGCTTGGATTTAAGAAAAGGTCGCTTAGATTTATCCATGGTTTATTTGTTTAGTTTATTTCTTATCCCGAAAATCCTATTTCTTAATTGTCATTTTAACTCCAAATAGGATTATTTTTATTTAACTAAAATATCTTCTATTTAGATTTCAATGTGTTCTATATAATGTCATTTTTCCCCTTTCAAGGATAACACATATTTGGTTCAATCTATTTCTTAATTTCCCCATGAATCATATGTTTATAACAATAGGGACAGAATTTTCTCAATTCTAATCGATTAGGCGTATTATGCCGATTCTTTTGAGTAATATATCTGGAAAGACCCCTTGATACCTTCTTAACGCCGTTTTGTATACAACTGGTACATTCCAAAATTACCGTTACCCGCGCATCTTTCCTATTGGCCATGAACCTCCTTTTGATTTTTGATTTACTCAACTCTTCTATTTTGTATTTTGATTCAAAATTAAGAAAAAGAAAGCAAGCAAAAAATATAAGTTATTAACTTGAAATCCAACTCTAAAAGATCAAAATCAATTAAATCCAAAGTTATAGTAAATAATTAAGTAAGACAGTGAGAATGAGTTCAAAACTCTATTTAACCCCGAAGGGCAGTCAAAGATCCTGTATTTTTGCCCTAGACCCCGATTTCATACTCTACCCCCACCCCCCGTCTCTATATTTTAAGTCGAATT